GACGTTCCAAAAACGGGTACTATCGGATCGGGTGAATTAGAGAATAGACAGAGGTCCGTTGGCATTTCAGCCTTTCTTCTCCTTTCAGGGCCTATCCGAAAGAGAATCCAGTACCTCTTGGTCCTGAATATCAGAATAGGACGAACGAACCGGCCTCCGCGGATATCTTTGCTTCGGAACAAAACCCTGCAATCAAATAGATTGTCCCAAGGGCGCCATATTCTAGGAGCCCAAGTTATGCTATTGAAAATTCGTTCCTCTAGCAGTTCCGGTTTGACCATTCCGTTCCCTTTTTCAAACTCCACTTCTTTTCATATAGCAATCCCTGATCAAAGAGAGAACAATATCCATTTCAAAACATTTCTAACGGATTCCTTGGTTCGGACCGACGAAGTAATGGCACTCGATTATTATCAACCTGACTGCAATCTTTTTCTGTCGGTAAGGATTGCACCAGAGCACCTTCTACTTCTAATAGGCCATGAACTATAGATAGAGAAGAATCATTCTGAGCGAGTCCATAAGAAGCGACCCACTTTTTTTCATCGGTTCCGGGGGAAGACCAAAGATCTTGCGCGACCGGTCCGCCATAAAAACTCAAAAGAGAAAGAAGTCTCGTTAATCTCTTCATGCTCGTTCCAAGTTCGAAGTACCCTTTGGCCAAAGAAAAACCCGCTTCCTGACACGATTGCCTCTTTATCTTTATATAGATAGATTCTATGGGGTTATTACTTAGAAGTCTATTTTGTACAAGAGCCCCTCCTATCTGATAGAAAAGGGTCCCATGATCCCGAGCCGGTCTTACCTTGGCTCGCAAACCCCAAGTTTGTCTATGAAGAGCCAATCTAATTGTATTAGTTTCTATAATGGATTTCTTATGTGGAATACTAATGGATAGGGCCTCGTTGCTAAGTGCTACAAGATCTAGTGCACTGGAACTCGTGGTTATGGACCCGAATCCTTTAGTATGGAACATTGTCTTTTCCAAGTAAAAACCCCTAGTATATGAAAGAATGAAAAGGTGCTTTCGTTCTTGTGGAATAAGAAGCCCTCGTACCTTAATGAAAGGAAAATAGGAATTTTTCGTTAGGTATTTGACCAAATAGGATCGTCCAGTTCCTATAGAACCTATCACTAAAATACCCGATAGGGCTAAGCGGAACGAAAAGGGTTTTCCATGAGATGGTAAATGAAAACGATTAGCCCCACACGAGGTTTGGGAATAAGTGATTGTCTGATAATGAGCAAGGAATATACGTCTTTCTGCTAAAGAGGATCTATTAAACTCATAATTCATTAGATCCTTGTTATCAATGTCAACTAGGTATCATAAGTAAATGGATCCCGGTTGTTCAATCCTTTGATAACCAAGGTCATTCTTTGCTAAAGAGAAATGATCACTATGAGTCAGACTCAATAGAATTGGATCCATTCCAAATAGCGAGAATTAGGATTCTTGATCCCTCTCAATCTCTCTTTCAATTCGAGGATCCAGAGAGGTGTTTTCATAGTCATCTCCGAATATTTGCCATCTCCGAATATTTTCGATTTCATTTTTCTATGATATGTCTTTCTATATGAAAATTGGTTATTTACGATGTACGATGATCCCTGTTAAGCATCCATGGCTGAATGGTTAAAGCGCCCAACTCATAATTGGTAAATTTGCGGGTTCAATTCCTGCTGGATGCACGCGAACGGGAACGTTCCATAAGTCTATTGGAACTGGCTCTCTATCCATGGAATCTCATCCATCATCCATACATAACGAATTGGTATGGTATATTCATACCATAACATAAGAACAATAAGAACTCGAATTCTTATCGATACTGGAACTCAGAGCATAGGAGGGAAAGTCGATTTATGGATGGAATCAAATACGCAGTATTTACAGAAAAAAGTCTTCGTTTATTGGGAAAGAATCAATATACTTTTAATGTCGAATCGGGATTCACTAAGACAGAAATAAAGCATTGGGTCGAACTCTTCTTTGGTGTTAAGGTAGTAGCTGTGAATAGCCATCGACTACCCGGAAAGGGTAGAAGAATGGGACCTATTCTGGGACATACAATGCATTACAGACGTATGATCATTACCCTTCAACCGGGTTATTCTATTCCACTTCTAGATAGAGAAAAAAACTAAAGGAGAATACTTAATAATACGGCGAAACATTTATACAAAACACCTATCCCGAGCACACGCAAGGGAACCGTAGACAGGCAAGTGAAATCCAATCCACGAAATAATTTGATCCATGGACGGCACCGTTGTGGTAAAGGTCGTAATTCCAGAGGAATCATTACCGCAAGGCATAGAGGGGGAGGTCATAAGCGCCTATACCGTAAAATCGATTTTCGACGGAATCAAAAAGACATATCTGGTAGAATCGTAACCATAGAATACGACCCTAATCGAAATGCATACATTTGTCTCATACACTATGGGGATGGTGAGAAGAGATATATTTTACATCCCAGAGGGGCTATAATTGGAGATACTATTGTTTCTGGTACAAAAGTTCCTATATCAATGGGAAATGCCCTACCTTTGAGTGCGGTTTGAACTATTGATTTACGTAATTGGAAGTAACCAATTAGGTTTACGACGAAACCTAGAAATCGATCACTGATCCAATTTGACTACCTCTACGGGATAGACCTCAACAGAAAACTGTTGAGTAACGGCAGCAAGTGATTGAGTTCAGTAGTTCCTCATAGAAAATTATTGACTCTAGAGATATGGTAATATGGAGAAGACAAAATTGTTTGAAGCACGCACAGAACCGGAAGCGCCCCTTGTTTCAAAGAGAGGAGGACGGGTTATTCACATTTAATTTGATGGTCAGAGGCGAATTGAAAGCTAAGCAGTGGTAATTAAGACCCCCCGGGGAAAATAGGGATGTCTCCTACGTTACCCATAATATGTGGAAGTATCGACGTAATTTCATAGAGTCATTCGATCTGAATGCTACATGAAGAACATAAGCCAGATGACGGAACGCGGAGACCTAGGATGTAGAAGATCATAACATGAGCGATTCGGCAGATTTGGATTCCTTTCCTATATATCCACTCATGTGGTACTTCATCATACGATTCATATAAGATCCATCTGTCTAGAGATCGTCATATACATCTAGAAAGCTGTATGCTTTGGAAGAAGCTTGTACAGTTTGGGAAGGGGTTTTTTGAGAGAAAAGAAGAATCTACTTCAACCGATATGCCCTTAGGCACGGCCATACATAACATAGAAATCACACGTGGAAGGGGTGGGCAATTAGCTAGAGCAGCAGGTGCTGTAGCGAAACTGATTGCAAAAGAGGGTAAATCGGCCACTTTAAGATTACCATCTGGGGAGGTCCGTTTGGTATCCCAAAATTGCTTAGCAACAGTCGGACAAGTGGGTAATGTTGGGGTGAACCAAAAAAGTTTGGGTAGAGCCGGATCTAAGTGTTGGCTAGGTAAACGCCCCGTAGTAAGAGGGGTAGTTATGAACCCTGTGGACCACCCCCATGGGGGCGGTGAAGGGAAAGCCCCCATTGGTAGAAAAAAACCCACAACCCCTTGGGGTTATCCTGCGCTTGGAAGAAGAACTAGGAAAAGGAAAAAATATAGTGATAGTTTTATTCTTCGTCGCCGTAAGTAAATACGTAACTAGGAATATGGAAAATTGCATTTTTGGAATTTGCAATAATGCGATGGGCGAACGACGGGAATTGAACCCGCGCATGGTGGATTCACAATCCACTGCCTTGATCCACTTGGCTACATCCGCCCCTTATCCAGCTAAAGGATTTTTCTCTTTTTTCCATTCATCATTATTCTATTTATTCTGACCTCCATACTTCGATCGAGATATTGGACATAGAATGCCACTCTTTAAAATGGAAAAAAGGAGTAATCAGCTGTGACACGAAAAAAAACGAATCCTTTTGTAGCTCATCATTTATTGGCAAAAATCGAAAAGGTCAATATGAAGGAGGAGAAAGAAACAATAGTAACGTGGTCCCGGGCATCTAGCATTCTACCCGCAATGGTTGGCCATACAATCGCGATTCATAATGGAAAGGAACATATACCTATTTACATAACAAATCCTATGGTAGGTCGCAAATTGGGGGAATTCGTGCCTACTCGGCATTTCACGAGTTATGAAAGTGCAAGAAAAGATACTAAATCTCGTCGTTAACTGAATTCAGAATAGAAAGATTCAAAATAAAAAAAAAACAAAGGTAGGCGGGGAATAACCTTATTTATGACAAGTTTCAAACTGGTAAAGTATACCCCTAGGATAAAGAAGAAGAAGAGTGGGCTAAGGAAACTCGCAAGGAAAGTTCCAACCGATCGTCTACTTAAGTTCGAACGGGTTTTCAAAGCACAAAAACGCATCCATATGTCTGTTTTCAAAGCACAAAGAGTTCTTGATGAGATTCGCTGGCGTTACTACGAGGAAACTGTTATGATACTGAACCTCATGCCTTATCGAGCATCTTATCCCATCCTAAAGTTGGTTTATTCGGCAGCAGCAAATGCTACTCATTATAGGGATTTCGACAAAGCGAATTTATTCATCACTAAAGCCGAAGTCAGTAGGAGTACTATCATGAAAAAATTAAGACCTCGAGCTCGAGGACGTAGTTGTCCCATAAAAAAAACCATGTGTCATATAACAATTGTACTAAATATAGTAAAGAAATCTAAATAATCTTTAGATCCATCTTAGATTTCGATTCCCAGTAAAAAAAAAATAGAATAGAAAAATATGGGACAAAAAATAAATCCACTCGGTTTCAGACTTGGTACAACCCAAAATCACCATTCCTTTTGGTTCGCACAACCAAAAAATTATTCTGAAGGTCTACAGGAAGATAAAAAAATACGGAATTGTATCAAGAACTATATACAAAAGAATAGGAAAAAAGGCTCGAATAGAAAAATAGAATCAGACTCAAGTTCCGAAGTAATTACACATAATAGAAAAATGGACTCAGGCTCAAGTTCTGAAGTAATTACACGTATAGAAATTCAAAAAGAAATCGATACGATCCACGTCATAATCCATATTGGATTCCCCAACTTATTAAAGAAAAAAGGAGCAATCGAAGAATTAGAGAAAGATCTACAAAAGGAAGTTAATTCTGTAAACCAGAGACTTAATATTGCTATTGAAAAAGTTAAAGAACCTTATAGACAACCTAACATTCTTGCAGAATATATAGCTTTCCAATTAAAAAATAGAGTTTCATTCCGAAAGGCAATGAAAAAAGCCATTGAATTAACTAAAAAAGCAGATATAAGGGGGGTAAAAGTAAAAATTGCAGGTCGTCTCGCAGGGAAAGAAATTGCACGTGCCGAATGCATCAAAAAGGGTAGACTTCCCCTCCAAACAATTCGCGCTAAAATTGATTATTGCTGCTATCCAATTCGAACTATCTATGGAGTATTAGGTGTAAAAATTTGGATATTCGTAGACGAAGAATAACTAGCCTTGTCTTCCCATTCTGTTCAGTGATAGAATAAAAAATGACAAGAGCCTTATTTTTCCTGAAATCCCTGAAAAAAAAGAAGCAATTCTACCTCTTTCTATAAGATTTAATGAAAATTGATAAATCTTTTAATATAATTGCTATGCTTAGTGTGTGACTCGTTAGTTTTTTCTTTAGAGTCAAAAATGGAGATTCAAAAAAAATTGACTGAACCCTACTATAAATAGAAAAAGAAAAAACTTAGTAATTATAGAAAATTAACTAATAACCAACCTATTGCTTCGTATTGTCGAGATCCTAACTAAGAAACAGTCACTATATGAATAAATACATCTATCATAAATGAGTAGATCTATCATATAGTTGTAGCAACTGCAATTTTTTCTCTAAAAAAGAAAACGGATTCTAGGTTGTGAAGCAAAACTAAAGGGATGTGGATAAAAGGAGGGATGATAGAAAGAAGGAAGAAGAATAAGAAAGATATAGGATTCCAATATGTATGGTCTATGAGTTACATCATAAAAGGCAATGTGATAAAGCATCAATATAATAAAAATAACAGAGAATTCGAAATCGTAACTTGAAACAAAAAATAGAAATTTTAAGCAATAATAAAATAAAGAGCGGCCCGGGTTAATAAAACTGAGAAAATTGACTCGGAAAGAAATTTTTGGAAAGCTCCATTGTGGGATTCAGACCTAACCATTAAAGGAGAAGTAGTGGGAACGACAGAACCTATGACTGCATAGGATTTTATTGAAAAGAATCCTAAGACTTCATTGGGTGGGATGGCGGAACAAACCAAAAAAATTGCCTTATTTGGTAAGGTTATAAATTAACAAATAAGACAGGAAAGAGTAAATATTCGCCCGCGAAATCTTTATTGAATTAGAATACTTTCCCGCGATTCAATAAGAGTCGAAATAAGGAGATTTTTTTTTAAGAAAGATTACATTATCTATAAATATAGAATATAGATAAATAGACACACACATCTAGATATATTCTAGATCTTCTTTCTTGACTATATATTTTTCTATTTTAACAAATTCAATATTCAATATTAAAAAAACCCTAACTTTTTCTATTATCTATTAATGTGCATCTATCCATAATATTCCAAAATATTATGGAATTAGAGAAATTTGCACGCTTTCTCATTTCATTCGCGAGGAGCTGGATGAGAAGAAACTCTCATGTCCAGTTTTGCAGTAGAGATGGAACTAAGAAAGAACCATCGACTATAACCCCAAAAGAACCAGATTTCGTAAACAACATAGAGGAAGAATGAAGGGAAAATCCTGCCGAGGCAATCGTATTTGTTTTGGTAGATATGCTCTGCAAGCACTTGAACCCGCTTGGATCACGTCGAGACAGATAGAAGCAGGACGAAGAGCAATGACACGATATGCACGTCGTGGTGGAAAAATATGGGTACGTATATTTCCCGACAAACCGGTTACACTAAGACCCACGGAAACACGTATGGGCTCAGGAAAGGGATCCCCCGAATATTGGGTAGCCGTTGTTAAACCAGGTCGAATACTTTATGAAATGGGCGGAGTATCTGAAACTGTAGCTAGAGCAGCTATCTCCATAGCTGCCAGTAAAATGCCCATACGAAGTCAATTTCTTCGATTAGAGATATAGCATCCCAAAAAAGGAGTATTGAAGATAAAAAAAACCAGGTTTTTTTTTTCTGGAAAGACAATATTTCTTTCATCCTTTTGCATAGAAATAACAAATTGAAATCAAAATAATATGATTCAACCTCAGACCCTTTTAAATGTAGCAGATAACAGTGGAGCTCGAAAATTGATGTGTATTCGAGTCATAGGAGCTGCTAGTAATCAGCGATATGCTCGTATTGGTGATGTTATTGTTGCTGTAATCAAAGACGCAGTGCCCCAAATGCCTCTAGAAAGATCCGAAGTAATTCGAGCTGTAATTGTACGTACATGTAAAGAGTTCAAATGCGAAGACGGTATAATAATACGCTATGATGACAATGCAGCGGTTATCATTGATCAAAAAGGAAATCCAAAAGGAACTCGAGTTTTTGGCGCGATCGCCGAGGAATTGAGAGAATTGAATTTTACTAAAATAGTTTCATTAGCTCCTGAAGTATTATAAATACTAGTAGGCGAGATATAGATCAAAGAAAAAATTAGTAGATTATGTCTCACGTATATGCTTTAAAATCCAAAAGTAAAAGAAAAAAAAAGAAAACATGTTGATTATAGAAAAATTAGGAGGAACCTAGAATTAGAGTCTTATGGGCAAGGACACTATTGCTGATTTACTAACCTCTATAAGAAACGCGGACATGAATAAAAAAGGAACAGTTCGAGTAGTATCTACAAATATTACCGAAAACATTGTTAAAATACTTCTACGAGAGGGTTTTATTGAAAGTGTTCGGAAACATCAGGAAAGTAACAGATATTTCTTGGTTTCAACTTTGCGACATCAAAAGAGAAAGACTAGAAAAGGAATATATAGAACTAGAACCTTTTTAAAGCGTATCAGCCGACCCGGCTTACGAATTTATGCCAACTATCAAGGAATTCCTAAAGTTTTGGGCGGAATGGGAATTGCTATTCTTTCTACTTCTCGAGGTATAATGACAGATCGAGAAGCTCGACTAAACAGAATTGGGGGAGAAGTCTTATGTTATATATGGTAATCGCCCCTCCTATAGTACTCGAATTCTATCTCGAACTTCCTATTTTTCAAATAAAAATACAACGTTTTTTTTTATTTGAAAATCAAAATAGAAAAATAGGAGAAAAAAAATATGACAGAAAAAAAAAATAGCAGAGAAAAAAAAAACCCGAGAGAAGCAAAAGTCACTTTCGAAGGTTTAGTTACGGAAGCCCTACCCAACGGAATGTTCCGCGTTCGCCTAGAGAATGACACCATCATCCTGGGCTATATTTCAGGAAAGATCCGGTCTAGTTCTATACGAATACTGATGGGGGATAGGGTCAAAATTGAAGTAAGTCGTTATGATTCAAGCAAAGGACGTATAATTTATAGACTTCCCCATAAGGATTCGAAGCGTACCGAAGACTCGAAGGATACCGAAGATTTGAAGGATACCGAAGATTTGAAGGATACCAAAGATTCAAAGGATTAGGTTTTTCTTTTTTCTAGGGTAATAAATTCAAAGTTCCAAAATTCAAGCGAAGAGACTTATTTTTTCCCAAAGATTAGATTCATAGTTTAAGAAAGGAATAAGGAAATATGAAAATAAGAGCTTCCGTTCGTAAAATTTGTACAAAATGTCGACTGATTCGTAGGCGTGGACGAATTAGAGTCATTTGTTCCAATCCGAAGCATAAACAAAGGCAGGGGTAATCTTTCGAAAAAGAACTTTACTTTCTAAAAAGTAAAAAAAGTACCCGCGGAAACGTCCAAATTCCAAATAAAATAATTAATAATTAAAGTAAAGGATATATTTTACCCTGAAACGGATATCTTTGTATCTTTTTTTCTTTTTGTTATTTCTAACTCATATTTATGAGATAATAAAATATGACAAAAGCTATACCAAAAATTGGTTCACGTAGGAGAGTGCGTATTGGTTTGCGTAGGAATGCGCGTTTTAGTTTACGGAAAAGTGCACGTAGAATAACAAAAGGAGTTATTCATGTTCAAGCTAGTTTCAACAATACCATTATAACTGTTACAGACCCGCAAGGTCGGGTGGTTTTCTGGTCCTCCGCGGGTACTTGTGGATTCAAAAGCTCAAGAAAAGCATCACCCTATGCTGGTCAAAGAACAGCAGTAGATGCTATTCGTACAGTGGGTTTGCAACGAGCAGAAGTTATGGTAAAGGGTGCTGGTAGTGGAAGAGATGCCGCATTACGAGCCATTGCTAAAAGTGGTGTACGATTAAGTTGTATACGCGATGTAACACCTATGCCGCATAATGGATGTCGACCTCCTAAAAAAAGACGTCTGTAAAAGAATTAAAACGCTTTCAAGAGAAATAAACGATTCAATGATCAAATAATAATACTAGTCTATTATGGTTCGAGAGGAGGTAGCAGGATCCACTCAAACACTACAGTGGAAGTGTGTTGAATCAAGAGTAGATAGTAAGCGTCTTTATTATGGTCGTTTCATTTTGTCCCCGCTTAGAAAAGGTCAAGCGGATACCGTCGGTATTGCCTTGCGAAGAGCTTTACTTGGAGAAATAGAAGGAACATGTATCACACGTGCAAAATTTGGGAGCGTGCCACACGAATATTCTACAATAGCTGGTATTGAAGAATCCGTACAAGAAATTTTACTAAATTTGAAAGAAATTGTATTGAGAAGTAATCTCTATGGAGTTAGAGACGCATCAATTTGCGTCAAAGGTCCTAGATACATAACTGCTCAAGATATCATCTTACCACCTTCCGTAGAGATCGTTGATACGGCACAACCTATAGCTAACTTGACAGAGCCCATTGATTTCTGTATTGAGTTACAGATCAAGAGAGATCGCGGATATCACACGGAACTCAGAAAGAACTCTCAAGATGGAAGTTATCCCATAGATGCTGTATCCATGCCTGTTCGAAATGTGAATTATAGTATTTTTTCTTGTGGGAATGGAAATGAAAAACACGAGATACTTTTTCTAGAAATATGGACGAATGGAAGTTTAACCCCTAAGGAAGCGCTTTATGAGGCTTCTCGTAATTTGATTGATTTATTTCTTCCTTTTCTACACGCGGAGGAAGAGGGCACTAGTTTCGAAGAAAATAAAAACAGGTTTACTCCACCCCTTTTAACCTTTCAAAAAAGATTAACTAATCTAAAGAAAAACAAAAAAGGAATTCCATTGAATTGTATTTTTATTGATCAATTAGAATTGCCTTCTAGAACGTATAATTGTCTCAAAAGGGCCAATATACATACACTATTGGACCTTTTGAGTAAGACTGAAGAAGATCTTATGAGAATTGACAGTTTTCGTATGGAAGATGGAAAACAGATATGGGACACTCTAGAGAAGCATCTCCCAATCGATTTACCTAAGAATAAGTTCTCGTTTTAAATCCATTGCAATTTTTTCCTCTTCTTCTTTTTCGAGTTAGAATAAAAAGAAAAAAGAAAACAATTTTGCATCTTTGGCACAATCTATATTTTCGCGAAATGGATCATAATAAAATGGATTTTAGGTATCTAGGGAAGATTCACTTGGAAGTAACTATTTCCTAGATACCTATGCACGGTACTTCACGGTTGAATGAATCAACCTGAAAAATCCCTAAAAAAGACCTAAAGTTAAGGATTTTTCAATGGGTAATGTTGCTCCAATACCTAACCAAAGAGCTACTGCAGTACCGATTAAAAAAACGGTCGTAGCTACTGGGCGACGAAATGGATTTTGGAATTTATTGACATTCTCTAGAAAGGGTACTGTCAATAAGCCCGTTGGCACAGAAACCATTAAGAGAACGCCCAATAACTTATTGGGTACTGTACGGAGTATTTGAAAGACGGGAAAGAAGTACCACTCGGGTAATATTTCCAGAGGAGTTGCAAACGGATCCGCCGGTTCACCAATCATTGACGGCTCGAGAACCGCTAAACCTACATTACATGCAATAGTACCTAGAATTACTACTGGAAAAATATATAAAAGATCGTTGGGCCAGGCGGGTTCCCCGTAATAATTATGTCCCATCCCTTTAGCTAATTTTGCTCTTAATACAGGATCATTTAAGTCAGGTTTCTTTGTTATTGGGATAGGTGAATTCTTTAGGATCCATCCCCCAAAGGAACCGGACATGAGAATTTTTCATCATCCGGCTCGAGCAAGAATGAAAGAAAAAAGACCGTGGAAGATCCATAATAGAATAAGGTATATAATGACTCAATGACTCTAGGTAAGAAAAGCTTTATCAGATTCTCTTTTCCGAAGTTGCACCTACAACTACTTATTTTATTGAAAAGAATCTTATTCTTATGGGTAAATGCTCAATATCCAAGTTGGCTTGCAAATTTGATCATGATCAATTGCTTTGTGGATTGTCTCATGTCTCTTGATTAGTTGGTGTTTATCCCCTCAATATCGCAAGTTTCTTACGTCCAAACAAAGTATTTACTTGTTACTAATAAAAAATCAAAAAGTCTAGCCTACGTTCTTCTTTAGATACCTTCTTTTACTCCGATAGTATTGCGGATCGCAATCGATGCAAAGAAAATGAATGCATTTCCATACTATAATAAAAAAAGTAAGTGTAATAAATAGAGAATTGGATCATGTCACATGACTTATTCTATTTCTACTCTATGGGATCTTACGGAGCCTGTTCATGGATGACATGGTTGGGGTATGATCATAGAAAATATTCTCCTCAAGTGAACCAGCCTATCCTTCCTAGATAGGGGACTTACGTGTTGATTGGATGCGGAGACACCTTTGGTTGTGAATTCTAATGTGGCAGATCCAATTCTTTATCTGCATGGCCAAATCAATAATTCAAGTCACACACTCCCATAATCCGCCTTATTTTCTTTCATAAAATGAACTTCAACTATTTGTATCAAAATACTTCGGAGTTGAAGAAAAGTATCCAAATGACATGTCTTATTTTACAATAACCCATGTTTGTAGCAATGAAATACCACAACCTACCCGATATGATATATGAAAATTAGAATTATCTTTCTCTATGATATGGCTTCCCTATAAAGGACCCGAAATACCTTGCTTACGTATCATTGGAAAGTGCATTAACATAAATACGGCAGTAAGCAGAGGCAGTACAAAGGTATGTAAACTATAAAAACGAGTCAAAGTGGATTGGCCCACACTAGCACTTCCACGTAATAACTCCACTAAAGGCGATCCTATTACCGGAATCGCTTCAGGTACACCTGTCACAATTTTGACTGCCCAATAACCAATTTGATCCCAAGGCAAAGAATAACCAGTTACACCAAACGATGCAGTCAATACACCCAAAACCACACCTGTCACCCAAGTTAATTCGCGGGGTTTTTTAAATCCACCTGTGAGATACACACGAAATACGTGCAGGATCATCATTAGAACCATCATACTTGCTGACCATCGATGAACTGATCGGATTAACCAACCAAAGTTGGCCTCGGTCATTATGTATTGAACCGAGGAAAAAGCCTCTGTAACGGTTGGGCGGTAGTAAAAAGTCATAGCAAAACCGGTAGCGACTTGTACTAGAAAACAAGTAAGTGTAATTCCCCCTAAACAATAAAATATGTTGACATGAGGAGGAACATATTTACTAGTTATATCATCCGCAATTGCCTGAATCTCAAGACGTTCCTCAAACCAATCATATACTTTATTGAGATAGGTAACTAACCCGAGTCCCCCTCCGAGAACCGTATATGAAAATTTCATCTCGTACGGCTCAAGCAGAAACACACAAATTTTCAACGGATATTAGAAAAAAAAAAGGTTCAAAACTTCATCAGCCACTGGATTGGGTCGATTTGCCTTGAAGATATGAAATAAGAAAAATCCAGAACTTATTCTTTGTGATGATAATGCCAAAAAATCTCAAGTTGGCTCATCTGTCTTTCTTTCTTTCCCTTATGTTGGTCATTAGAGGCTTCTTGACTTTTCTCTTCCCTATTTTGGATTTCTTTTTTTTTTTTTTGCGTAATGCAGATTTACTCTTGTTTTACTAGTAAATAAATAAAGCAAAAATTCTAGTAGTTTTCTGATAGAAATTATCTTGTTGCGATCCTATGAATCAGTTCAATTAAAACCTTAGATTCATACTAGAGCCACGATGATTGAGTCTCAAGCTAACCAAAAGGCAAGGGTTCTTCGAATAAGAACCGCTTGATGATCATTTATTGAATCCGTGTAATAACTCGACAAAATCGAGAGAAAAAAAAGTTGTCTTTTGGGCAAACAAAATTGGAAGGAAGAAAATTTCTTTTTTTATTAAAAACTACTTGAATTTTTTTCAGTCTGGTTGCGAGGTCTGAATAGTGAGTATGAATCATAGTTCCATTTTTTTTCTTGATCCACTCTATCTATTTCGTGTTCCAGATACTAGAATAAAAAATATCCGACGAATTAGAATCATCTTGATAGAGATAACAGGCCCTTTCTATGTATTATCAATAGGATCCATTCTAACAAGTCACACACTCATATTCCAGAGATACCAAAACAAAAAAATTCCACGGTCGAACTACCAGAATGTCTAGAAATGTATAGCTTAAAGTAGAAAGGCTTTTTTGGATGGAAAAACAATGACTTCGTAGTTTTAGTTAGTAGAAACCTAATTCATTAAAATTCCGTCCAGTAAAACAGAAGAATTATAAATTTCTAAAATGATAGATAGGAATATCGCGAATAAAGCCATTGCGACCCCCATAAAAGGAGTAGTCCCCCAACCCGGAGCTACTTTCCCATATTCCGAATTCAAGGGTTTCAATAAACTACCTACGCGAGTTCGTCTTGGCCCAGGTCTAGAACTATCTTCAACGGTTTGTGTAGCCATAAATTCTATTTAATCATTGGTGTTGACTTTGTATACTATTCCGTTGTAGTTGTAAATACAAGATCTTTTCGTAGATCCATTGTAATCTTGAAATTCTATAAAAATGGAAACAGCAACTTTAGTCGCCATCTCCATATCTGGTTTACTTGTAAGCTTTACTGGGTATGCCTTATATACCGCGTTTGGGCAACCCTCTCAACAATTAAGAGATCCATTCGAAGAACACGGGGACTAATTGAAGTAAGAAGTCTCCCCATCTGGGAGACTTCTTACTTCAATGAAATTATTTCATTTTTTTAGTCGGAACCTTAGGTGGTTCTCGGAAGAAGATAGCGAAAAAAATTATCCCTAAAGTCGAAACTAAAAGGAACGTATAAACCAATGCTTCCATAGATTCGATCGTGGTTTATTTACAATTATAACTTCCACACCTATTCATTTGTCATTTGGGATCTTTTCCCATATAAAGATAAAGAAAGAAAAAGAGTCAAAGAAAGGATGGGAGATGTTTCCCATGTCAAATCAAAAAAGAGAGATGAAAGATACCATAGCAATGTGGTATCAGACTGCTTGTCTCCTTGTAGTTGGATCTCCAACTTTTTGGAATGTTCCAAATTCCACTTGAGCATCCAAGTCTGGATCAATACCAGCAAAAACATCTCGGAACAAGGTTCTAGCGCCATGCCAAATGTGTCCGAAAAAGAAGAGCAAAGCAAAGGTAGCATGACCAAAAGTGAACCAACCCCTTGGACTGCTGCGAAAAACACCATCCGATTTCAAAGTAGCCCGATCTAATTCAAAAATTTCCCCTAATTGGGAACGCCTCGCATATTTTTTTACAGTAGCAGGATCAGAATAACTTACTCCATTAAGTTCGCCACCATAGAACTCCACCGTTACACCTACTTGTTCAACACTATATTTGGATTCTGCTCTTCTAAAAGGAACGTCCGCTCTCACAATTCCCTCTTCATCTACCAAAACAACCGGAAATGTTTCAAAAAAAGTAGGCATACGGCGTACAAAAAGCTCGCGTCCTTCTTTATCTCTAAAGACGGGATGTCCTAACCATCCAACAGCTATTCCATCCCCGTTGTCCATTGAGCCTGCTCTGAATAATCCCCCCTTTGCCGGATTATTACCAATATAATCATAAAAGGCTAATTTTTCGGGAATTTTAGACCAAGCTTCTGATAAACTAAGATTTTCGGCTAACCCATCGCTAACTCTTCGATATATTTCTTGCTGAAAGTATCCCTGATCCCACTGATAACGAGTAGGCCCAAATAATTCGATTGGGGTAGTTGCTGACCCATACCACATAGTTCCGGCAACTACGAAAGCTGCAAAAAAAACAGCAGCGATACTACTGGAAAGTACAGTTTCAATATTGCCCATACGTAATCCTTTGTATAGACGTTGAGGCGGACGGACACTAAGATGGAATAGGCCCGCTAATATGCCCAATGTACCCGCAGCAATATGATGAGAAGCTATTCCCCCCGGAACAAAAGGATCAAAACCTTCTACACCCCACGCTGGATTTACAGCTTGTACTTTTCCAGTTAGTCCATAAGGATCGGACACCCATATCCCAGGACCATACAAACCCGTTACATGAAATGCGCCAAAGCCAAAGCAAGCCACCCCTGCAAGAAATAAATGAATTCCAAAGATCTTGGGCAAATCCAAAGAGGGTTTTCCTGTCCGCTCATCACAGAATATTTCTAGGTCCCAATATACCCAATGCCAGATAGCTGCCAAGAAACACAAGCCAGAAAACACAATATGCGCACCTGCCACACCTTCATAACTCCAAATACCCGGATTCGTTACAGTTCCTCCTGAAATACTCCAACCACCCCACGAATTGGTTATTCCTAAACGAGTCATGAAGGGAATTACGAACATACCTTGTCTCCACATTGGATCCAGAACAGGATCAGAGGGATCAAAAACCGCTAATTCATATAAAGCCATCGAGCCGGCCCAACCAGAAACTAAAGCTGTGTGCATTATATGCACCGAAAGCAATCGACCCGGATCATTCAATACAACAGTATGAACACGATACCAAGGCAAACCCATGGAAATACCCCTTTAGCAAAGAAAAATAGACACGATGTCCCTTTATTTTATCGCATTGGAAAAGACTATCTATATCCTATGTACCTAACCCCTCTAGGGGATTCTGTGTCAGAAAGCGTGAATATTTATTTCATTCCATTAAAAATAAGAAGCCAATTCTGTTCGTAAGAAGAAAGAGAAGCAGATCTATTCTATACTCGATAAGTGCCAATATGCAATGGGTAGCTTGGCCTATTTGGAAAAAACGAAGAATAGATCCCTATCCCTCTTTGTTTATCATTCCAATCACCGATTCCTTTTTCTTTATTCAATCTGTCTTACCTTCCTTATATGTATTATTTCAATCTACGTATTAATAGAATCTATAGTATTCATATAGAATAAGAAAAAAAAAATGAAGACAATAAACTGCGGATTCTTTCTTTCTCTTCCATTCTTACGTTTCCATATTAAAGTGTAGTTTTCTTACTTAAATTTAATAATATTAATCTAATATGCCCATTGGTGTTCCAAAAGTACCTTACCGGATTCCCGGAGATGAAGAAGCGACTTGGGTTGACTTATACAATGTTATGTATCGAGAAAGGACACTTTTTTTAGGTCAAGAGATTCGTTGCGAGGTCACGAATCATATTACAGGTCTCATGGTATATCTCAGTATAGAAGATGGAATTAGCGATATTTTTTTGTTTATAAACTCCCCAGGCGGGTGGCTAATCTCAGGAATGGCGATTTTTGATACGATGCAAACGGTGACACCAGATATATATACAATATGCCTCGGAATGGCTGCGTCCATGGCATCCTTCATTCTGCTTGGAGGCGAACCCACCAAGCGTATAGCATTCCCTCACGCGAGGATTATGCTTCACCAACCTGCTAGTGCTTATTATCGGGCAAGGACACCAGAATTTTTACTAGAAGTGGAAGAGTTACACAAAGTTCGCGAAATGATCACAAGGGTTTATGCCCTAAGAACAGGCAAGCCTTTTTGGGTTGTATCCGAAGACATGGAAAGGGATGTTTTTATGTCAGCAGACGAAGCCAAAGCTTATGGACTTGTCGATATTGTAGGGGATGAAATGATTGACGAGCACTGCGATACTGATCCAGTGTGGTTTCCAGAAATGTTTAAGGATTGGTAGTGGCCGGATTTCTTGTAAATTTATTTCAAACCTAAATTCAGGTTTTCTGCGATTTAATAGAAAATAGAAATACTTCATGATGATCAATCATCAGGTTAAGATCGATCTAAACCAATCCTTTTTTTTTTTCTATATACATACGACATGCCAACGGTTAAACAACTTATTAGAAACGCAAGACAGCCAATACGAAATGCTAGAAAATCGCCCGCGCTTAAGGGATGTCCTCAGCGTCGAGGAACATGTGCTAGGGTGTATGTGCGACTCGTTCAGATCATGAGTTCAAACAAATAAGACAATTTTTGAAGTATCCATGATCGGTACCAATGAATAGGATAGAGCTTCTCTATCCTAGATTTCTATGGTATATGGAATTTCTGGTTTCCTTTGGTGCAAATCCAATCATCTAAATTGGAAATTAAGAAGCAATTCCCCCATTGGTAGAAAATGGTTATCCATTAAGCGGAGGAAATAGTAATAAAAAGAAAAAGGCTTATGCTCCTTTATCTTAAAAGAACGGACTAACAGGGTCAGCTACTTAGCCAACTTTCATAATTAAATGCCGTCACTGTATGGATAACTCTTATTGTGAAAAGAGCTATTTACTCTATAATGGATAGGTAGAGCCAAAGAATGTGAACTATACAAGTTCACAATACCTTTTGATGAAATGAAAGAAAGGGCTCCGGTGTATAGAGAGGGCCTCACCGTTTAAAAGGGAACCATAGAAACGATGGAACCCACTATTTTTTTGAGTATCGTTAGAATTTGTTATTTCTATGCGAAATAACTGAAGAGAATAGAATAAAAAATCGTGGTTGGGAAGGTTACAGTAGCAAAAGCCATTGGAATTAATATTTTATATATCGGAATAATTCGTTTTGTTATTAATGGGAAAAAGGATGGCTAAAAGAAGAGAAATCATTAGTTATTCATTAAGGTTAATTTGATTCAATGACCAGAGTTCCGCGAGGATATATAGCTCGGAGACGACGAACAAAAATGCGTTCATTTGCCTCAAACTTTAGAGGGGCTCATTTAAGACTTAATCGAATGATTACTCAACAAGTAAGAAGAGCTTTTGTTTCCTCTCATCGAGATAGAGGCAGGCAAAAGAGGGATTTTCGTCGTTTGTGGATCACTCGGATAAACGCAGCAACGCGGATATATAAAGTATTCGATAGTTATAGTAAATTAATACACAATCTGTACAAGAAGGAATTGATTCTTAATCGTAAAATGCTTGCACAAGTAGCTGTATCAAATCCAAATAATCTTTACACGATTTCCAATAAAATAAAGATCCTCAATTAAATGGATAAAAAAGTAATATACAGGAATAATTAAAACCGAATTCCCGGAGAGGGAACTCCGGGAAGATACAATAAATTAAGATTAAGTGGTAGGAATCAACGAGCATGTTGCAATAAATAAAAAAACTATTTATTCTTCCCCATTTTTCTTTCTTATAACAAACACAAGAATCAAAACTGGATTACTTTCTTTATATAGGTCTGGCCCTTTCGAATAAAACATCAACAATCGGAACTTAAGTTCCGATTGTTGTTTCTTAAATTCTGGTTGGAGTTTCTTAAGTTTCGATTGGAATTGAACTTTTGCGTTAATTGAGGAATATGTCTATTCTTTCTGGGTCTAGGACCAGTAATTATTGAAATTGACTGGGCTTGAAATTGCTTCTCATTCTCATAGTTACGAAATGGTAAGAAAGATAAAATACGAGCCTGTTTTATAGCAAGAGTAATTAATCGTTGTTGTTTCAAGGTTAATCTATTTATTCGTCTCGATAATATTTTTCCTTGTTCACTAATAAATCGATTAATTAAACTCATGTTTCTATAATCAATTCGATCCCCCGGGCCAATCCGAGGACGCCTACGAAAAGGTTGTTTGGATTTACGAAAAGTTTGCTTGGATTTACGAAAAGTTTGCTTGGATTTATGAAAAGTTTGCTTAGATTTATGAAAAGTTTGCTTAGATTTATGAAAAGGTTGTTTAGATGTATACATGATTTATTCTTTATTTTAAAATTTGAAAAAAAAAAATGGATTTCTTTATTTTATTAATTTTGGATCCAGAAGAAGTAGTCTTTCTTTGGTCCATATATTATTTGATTCATATTATTATTTGATTCATATATAGTATATGAATACCCTCTATACATATGAAATAATATCTACCTGAAATCAAATGAATTGATTTGTATTTTGTATTCTATCTATGTTCTATATATTAAATCTGTTCTTTAGAAAGATCGAACACACGATGCTCCTATTTTTTTATTTCGTCATGAGTCGTATGCTTGCGACAATAACGACAAAATTTTTTTAATTCTAATTGTCCGGGTGTATTGTGGCGATTCTTTTGAGTACTATATCTAGAAATCCCCGTCGATTCCTCATTGGCACCTTTTCGAACACAACTGATACATTCCAAAATAACTCTGATTCTAACACCTTTCCCCTTGGCCATGAACCTCCTTTCTTTTTTGGATTGACTTAACTTAATTCTTCTACTTATTCTGTTATTCTTCTATTTTGAATCCCAAGAAGAAGAATAAAATCCATTCGAATAAAAAATTTTTAAAATTCTTAAATTAAGTAATAAAAAATAGAGAAATAATTAAAGAATACAATCCTTGTCGAATTAGCAAGGATTTTGCTTCGAAATCCTTTCATTTAAGTAGCCAGCCCAGCCTCTTTCTATGCTCTGATTTCTGAGGCCTGACTTAGCTTGGATACCGCTTTTGATTGAATTTCTGTTTTCCAAAATGGGATTTGCCGAATTTTTCATGACTCTGAGGTTCAACCCAATCCATCTTTTCTTTCTTTTTCCTTCCTATACTAAAAAAAAAAGGATTGAAAAAGGGAAAATTTGCGTCATGTCACGAAGAATTCCTCGCATAGCAATAACTAGAATTAAAAAAAAGGGAATGACAAAGCATCTGGGAATAAACGATTAATTTCTATCAATAAACCTGCTAAAGCCCCAAACCATAGAGTACTTAGCACGGGCGCTACAGAGAGATATGTTTTTATATCCCGCATTGAAAATCCTCCTTCCTTATTGGAATACATATATGATCAGATACTCTTGCCCAAGATCATTTGTATTTCTTTTGTTTAGGCGAAATTCCTAACTAAAAAAACAAAATCAATATTCTATATATAGAATGAACGAATGAACGGTATAGACGAGATTTTCCTACCCCTAAAAAAGAAAAAGATGACCCCTTCTTCCTATACATTACCAAGGAATAGTAATCTTTCTTTTATAGGTGAAATTAGATAGGATTTTAGATGTATACCATTCCTTGATTATATGAGACCAAAAAGAAGAAATGACAAGAAGGTTCTATATAGATAGAGAAAGAGAAGAAAATTACGATGTGGAAAACAAGACAGGAATTGTGTACAATGCCATTATACAACAATTTGGAAAAGGGATGTAGCGCAGCTTGGTAGCGCGTTTGTTTTGGGTACAAAATGTCACAGGTTCAAATCCTGTCATCCCTACCTATTACTTCTTTCTTCTTTATGGGCAGTAGCGAGGAGATCAATTAAAGTGGGTATAACTTGAATTTGTGGATACTATACGTACGTGAGACACGTTAGGAGTAGAAAAGGGTTTTCTTTTTGAATGAAAGCGCTCTTAGTTCAGTTCGGTAGAACGCGGGTCTCCAAAACCCGATGTCGTAGGTTCAAATCCTACAGAGCGTGATTCCATCTATCTTATGTCGAAGCAGAGTAAAATAACTTAACAAAACAAAGTTGAATTGCAACTCCAATTTGACCTCCTCTCTGGTCTGGAGGAGGTCAATCAAAAAAGAAATATTACTCAATCAAAGATCCAACTGATCCCCACGTCTGTATTGCAAATACGCAGTCACGAATAATCCCGCTAAAGTAATAGGAATTAGGCCTAAGACGATTCCAAATAGAAAAACTTCAATCATTTCGATTTGTTCGAGGGGATAAAAAAAAAGAGGTACGATCTATCCCTAAATAGTAGTCTAAATTATCCACGAATCTCAATGACCAAGAAAAGAATTGATAATTAGTGTGGAAAAGAGTCGTAGAATACCAGGAATCCAAAAGAAAGATTTTTATTTTCTGACTTATTCATTCAATTCATTTCAAATAAGACGTATCTTGTTCAAGCCAATAAATAGAGCTGGGGTTATAGTTAAAGCAGCCAGTAGAAAACCGAAATAACTAGTTATAGTAAGCATGAAAGGGTTAAATTCCATTTATTTTTTTACTACACTACATATGTTGGTAAAGCACTTACCTAAGTTATGGAAAATTCATAATTCATCGGTTATTTTAGATAATACTAAAAAACAAGATAGAGTGAGATACAGAAGTGTAAAAGAAAATCGATTCATCAGATGGGACATGAGTCTCTAATTCCGAATCAAGAGATTTGTTGTGGAATCTGTCAGTTCTTTAAAGTAATAATATTAAGAACTAGATCATCTAACCCCATTGAAAAATTAAATTGGATTTTCGGGAGAATTTTGGAATATAAGATAAATAAAGAATTGAAACAGTCGAATATTCCCCTATTCCTTCTTATTTTAACTGATTGTATTCCATATGGAATAAGAGGAGAAGAAAAGCATTCCACGACCCCCCGAGCAAGGGGCCCCTTAAAAAAAGGAAAGCTCTTCCTTGAATTTACTTTATTTTTATTCCTTTTTCGAACCCCAACCAAAGTTGATTCGAAGACGAGTCACTTCAATTATCCTTTTAAGTTCTATCTTCTGTCTTTCCCTATTTCATCTCGTAAAGTTCCACGCTTGCAGTTTAGTCAAGAAAGTTAGACCTAATCCAACAAACAAGGCAAGGATTGATTACGAATCTTGATTCTTCAAAGAATGTTTTCTTTCTCTCATAACAGATTATCCACTATTCGATTTTCTATTTATTAGATATTATATTATGCTAACCAATTAAATTCCTTAAAGGGAAAGGTTGGATTCGAAGAAAACTTTTAACTAAAAAGGGATAGATTTCGCATATACTTGTCCTTATATTGCGTCAGTATGAGAATATCTTTCCTAAATTATTTATCCAAACCTATTGATCATTAACTTGGATTTTCCCAAGATCTTGGCCGCTATTCCGAATTATTCTACTAATCCGAAGCCAATGAAAATAAGCAGGACCCCAAAAAATTGGGGGTTTTCTATTGATGCCTTGAATAACATATAGCTTACCTATAGACAAGGAACAAAGAAGAGAAAAAA